ATGCAACTAAGACGATGATTATTTTCTACCAATCACAAGGACATTGGAACTCTTTATTTAATTTTTGGGGCTTGAGCCGGAATGGTTGGAACAGCCATGAGTGTTATTATTCGAGCCGAACTAGCCCAACCTGGCTCCCTCCTTCAAGATGACCAAATCTATAAAGTGGTAGTAACTGCCCATGCACTAGTTATGATTTTCTTTATGGTAATGCCTATAATGATAGGAGGATTTGGAAAATGACTTGTTCCTCTTATGATAGGCGCTCCCGATATGGCCTTTCCCCGCATGAAAAAAATGAGATTTTGGCTAATCCCTCCTTCCTTTATTCTTCTATTAGCCTCTGCAGGAGTAGAAAGCGGGGCAGGAACAGGATGAACCATCTACCCTCCGCTATCTAGTAATATCGCCCATGCAGGGGGATCAGTAGACCTAGCTATTTTTTCACTCCATCTGGCCGGAGCTTCTTCTATTTTAGCCTCAATTAACTTTATTACAACTATTATAAAAATGCGAACCCCAGGGGTATCTTTTGACCGACTTCCATTATTTGTCTGATCGATTTTCATTACAACTTTTCTACTCCTTCTTTCTCTGCCTGTACTCGCAGGAGCAATTACTATGCTCTTAACTGATCGGAATATTAACACAACCTTTTTTGACCCTGCCGGAGGAGGAGATCCTATCCTCTTTCAACACCTGTTTTGATTCTTTGGTCACCCAGAGGTTTATATTCTTATTCTTCCTGGTTTTGGGATGATTTCGCACATTATTGCTCATTACTCAGGAAAGCGAGAACCTTTCGGCTACCTTGGAATGGTTTATGCCATGATTGCAATTGGAATTCTAGGTTTTCTAGTTTGAGCCCACCACATGTTCACAGTAGGGATGGACGTTGATACTCGAGCTTATTTTACTGCAGCAACAATGATAATTGCTGTCCCCACAGGTATTAAGGTATTTAGTTGAATGGCTACTCTCCAGGGCTCAAATCTACAATGAGAAACCCCTTTACTATGAGCACTTGGATTTGTCTTCTTATTCACCCTAGGAGGACTTACGGGAATAGTCTTAGCCAACTCATCAATAGATGTAGTCCTTCATGACACTTACTACGTGGTAGCCCATTTCCATTATGTCTTATCTATGGGCGCAGTCTTTGCAATCTTTGCAGGTTTTACTCACTGGTTTCCTTTGTTTTCAGGCTACAACCTACACCCTCTCTGAGGAAAGGTTCACTTTTTTATTATGTTTATTGGAGTTAATTTAACCTTCTTTCCCCAACACTTCCTGGGTCTTGCAGGTATGCCACGTCGATATTCAGACTACCCTGATGCCTATACTCTCTGGAAAACTGTCTCTTCTATAGGGTCCACTATTTCCTTAGTTGCCATGCTCTTTTTCCTTTATCTAATCTGAGAAGCATTTGCTACTCGACGCGAAGGGCTCGCACCAGAATTCTCAAGTGCCTCTCTAGAGTGACAATATTCTTCTTTCCCTCCTTCTCACCACACTTTTGACGAAACACCATCAACCATAATTATTGTTAAGTAATTCCAAGTTAAGAGGGTTAGTTTAAATAAAACACTTGATTTCGGCTTAAGAAATTTTGGTTTAACTCCAAAGCCCTCAAGATCGCCTTGCTAATTATAGTTTTATCAATGTTCTACCTAGGCCTCATGGGTGTACTTCTGAAACGTCTACACTTCCTTTCGATCCTCCTATGCCTGGAGCTCCTTCTAATTTCCCTATTTATAGGAATAGCCATGTGAAAAGTGAACTTACTAGTTTCTCAAAAAACAACCTACAATTTACTCCTACTTACGTTATCAGCTTGCGAAGCAAGCTTAGGCCTGTCTCTTATGGTGGCTCTATCCCGAACCCACTCATCTGATCTAGTGGCAAATCTCAGACTTCTTCAATATTAATGGCAACTTGAGCACAGTTTGGTCTACAAGATGCATCCTCCCCTTTAATGGAGGAGCTAACTTATTTCCACGATTACGCTTTAATCGTTTTAACCTTAATTACCATACTAGTATTTTACGGCTTAGTCTCCCTCGTAGTGTCATCTAATACCAACCGATTTTTTTTAGAGGGCCAAGAATTAGAGACTATCTGAACCGTCGTCCCCGCAATTATCCTTATATTTATCGCCCTACCTTCCCTCCAACTCCTTTACTTAATGGACGAAGTTAAAGACCCTTTTTTAACCATTAAGGCAATCGGACACCAATGATATTGAAGTTACGAATATACTGACTATAAAGACCTAGAGTTTGATTCCTACATGATACCAACTAGCGACGTAACTCTTGGTAACCCTCGACTTCTGGAAGTAGACAATCGCCTAATTCTTCCCATGCAAAACCCAATCCGCGTTTTAGTTTCCTCTGCTGATGTCTTACATTCCTGAGCAGTCCCTTCCCTAGGAGTGAAGATGGATGCTGTCCCTGGACGCCTTAACCAAACCACCTTTTTTGCCTCCCGAACAGGCCTATTTTATGGCCAATGCTCAGAAATCTGTGGGGCAAACCACAGCTTCATGCCTATAGTTATAGAAGCAGTTCCATTTAACACATTCGAAAACTGAGTTGCCCAGTACCTTGACGAATAACCCTTAATTAGCTTATTTTAAAGCTTTAAACTCTTAATTTAAACGAGGATAGTTAAACTCTATCATTAAGGAGTGCCACAATTAGATTTTACTTGATGAATTGTCAATTTTTTTATTATCTGAATAGCTGTAATCCTAACTTTTATCATTATTACTGCCAAATCTACCTCCCCAAAAGTTAACCCCAACTCCTCTGCCCCCAAAGTTAATAAGCAAACAACAAAATGACAATGATTTTAGCCCCTAGAATTTTTGGTCAATTTTTCCCTGACTCAGTCCTACTAATACCAATGAAAATCTTTTCTCTTGCCTTTGCCCTTTCTTGGTTATTGTTCATTTTTCCCACAAAATGAGCTCCTTCTCGATTTCAATCTATCTGAGTTAGTTTTCGAAGAAAAGTTTTAGAAATGTTATTTCAGAAAACAAAACCCGACACGGCCCCTTGAGCTGGATTAATAACCACGGTGTTTATCCTCATTCTTTCTGTAAAAGTTTTAGGTCTATTCCCATACGCCTTTACTTCCACAAGACATATTTCTCTGACGTATAGACTTGGATTCCCCTTATGAATGGCGGTTAAAATCTTAGGATTTTATCTTGCCTTTAATAGCCGACTAGGTCACCTTGTCCCACAAGGAACCCCTAGCACCCTTATCCCCATCATGGTTTGAATTGAAACTCTAAGCCTATTTGCACAACCAATTGCACTAGGACTACGACTTGCCGCAAATCTCACTGCTGGTCATCTACTAATATTTCTCCTTTCTACTGCTATTTGATTACTCTCTTCAAACCCCTTCGTTAGAATTCCCATTTTTATAGTTTTTGTGTTATTATTTATCTTAGAAATAGCCGTAGCCTGTATCCAGGCTTACGTCTTTACAGCACTCGTACACTTTTACTTACAACAGAATCTTTAAGTTATGGCTCATCAACACCCATACCATTTAGTAGACCAAAGCCCATGGCCCCTCACTGGGGCGATCAGTGCCTTAATGATGACTTCAGGCCTAGTCCTATGATTCCACACCAAAAGTTACTTACTCCTCCTAGCTGGATTTATTCTTCTTATTACTACAATGATAAACTGATGACGAGATGTTGTCCGAGAAGCTACCTTTCAAGGCAGCCACACAGCTATAGTAGAAAAAGGACTTCGCTACGGCATGATCTTATTTATCACCTCCGAGGTATGTTTTTTCTTCGCCTTTTTCTGGGCCTTTTTTCATAGAAGTCTTGCCCCTTCCATCGAAATTGGGGTCACCTGACCTCCCACTGGTATTAACCCACTAAACCCCTTCTTAGTTCCTCTCCTTAATACCGCTGTCCTCCTCTCCTCAGGAGTTACGATTACCTGAGCCCACCACAGAATTTTAGCAAAAAACCGAACAGAAGCAATTCAAGCCTTATTTCTCACTATCGTTCTCGGAGTATACTTTACAGTCCTTCAAGCCTGAGAATATGTAGACGCTCCTTTTACAGTAGCCGACAGAGTATACGGCTCTACTTTTTTCGTAGCCACTGGCTTCCATGGACTACACGTCATTATTGGAACCACATTCCTCTTTATCTGCTTTCTCCGCTTAATTAGCTTCCACTTTTCCCCCCATCACCACTTTGGATTTGAAGCAGCGGCGTGATATTGACATTTCGTTGACGTAGTATGGCTCTTCCTGTACGTATGTATTTACTGATGAGGCTCCTAAAGAGAAGAGAGGAATTAAACCTCTGTCCAACGGTTTCAAGCCGCACGCATTCCTATCTGCCACTTCTCCCCTTCATATATCAATAATGACATCAATGACCTTTATTTTAGCTTTAACAATAATTATTGCCACAATTTTTGCAGCAGCTGCCCACATCTTGCCCATCCGATTTACGGATGGAGAAAAGGCTTCTCCTTATGAATGCGGCTTTGATCCCTTAAAATCTGCACGACTACCTTTCTCTTTTCGATTCTTTCTTGTTGCTATCTTATTTCTTTTATTTGATTTAGAGATAGCTCTCCTATTTCCACTCCCCGCAGCTACAACAGTAGCTCACCCAGAGCACCTACTCCCCATAGCCTCGATTTTTATGATTATTTTAACACTAGGCCTAGTTTTCGAATGAGTAAAAGGAGGCCTAGAGTGGGCTGAATAACATTTATAATAATGATCACCCTAATCTTTATTACTGCAGGAATTTCTTTAACCACCTTTATTGTTCCAATGAAGAACCTATGAGGGAAATCTATTTCTCAAACAGCTGCTTTATCTTTCCTTTCTCTATTTATATTAAGAAAACACTGAACCTCCTCTTGACACAAACTCTCCTTTATATTAGCCTCAGACTCCATCTCTACCCCCTTAATTATCCTAAGCTGCTGACTAGCTCCCCTGTCCTTACTTGCCAGAAAGGGACATCTGAATTCCCATTCGTCCCTTAATCAGCGAACTTTCATTAGACTAATAATCTTAATTACGGGTGCACTAATCATAACATTTAGATCATTAGAGCTTATTTTATTCTATATAGCCTTCGAAACCACTCTCATCCCCACTCTTATCTTAATAACCCGGTGGGGGGCTCAGATAGAGCGATTCCAGGCCGGCCTATATTTCATATTTTATACGCTATTTGGATCTCTTCCCCTTCTCATCAGTCTAATAGCAATGTATTTTCTAGGCTCATCCCTTTCAATGCCTAAAGTTGAACTTATCTGAGCCCCCCACCTCTCAATTAATAGCCTCTCTATTTGATGGGCTCTTTCTATAATAGCATTTTTAGTGAAGATGCCCATCTACGGGTTTCACCTTTGACTTCCTAAGGCTCACGTAGAAGCACCAGTTGCCGGCTCCATGATTCTAGCTGCCATTCTATTAAAGTTAGGTGGATACGGATTAATACGCCTAATCTCACTATTCTCAACCATTTCATTACACTCAGTATCCCTCCTCCTAGTAATTTTCTGCTCCTGGGGGGCTCTCGTCACTAGCATAATATGTATACGACAAACAGACCTAAAGGCCCTAATCGCTTACTCCTCCGTAGGCCATATGAGAATAGTGGCTGCAGGAATATTTACCCAAACTAGTTGGGGCTTAAAAGGGGCTCTAATGCTAATGATTGCCCACGGGCTAGTCTCCTCCGCCCTCTTTTCTTTAGCAAAAACCGTTTACGAACGAAAAGGAACTCGGACTCTCGCAATAACTCGAGGCCTTAGGCTACTCCTCCCCTTAAGAACTATTTGATGACTCCTGATGTGTGCCGCCAACCTAGGGCTCCCTCCTTCCCCTAAATTAATAGGGGAAATCTTAATCCTTTCTTCGCTCATTAACTGATCAGTATGGTTATTTCCAATAGTAGGTTTCGCTACCGTATTCGGCGCAATATACTCCCTACTTGTTTTTCAGCTCTCTCAACAAAAAAGTCCTTCGAGATTTTTGTCTAAAATTTCTAGTTCCTATACCCGGGAACACTTACTGTCCTTCCTTCACATTTTCCCTTTAATTTTTATTATAATAAACCCAACCTCTGCTCTAATATCCTGACTAAAGAAGTTTAGCAAAACATCAGCCTGTGGCACTGAAGACGCCAGTTAAAATCTGGCCTTAAGTCCGAAATTTATAGGTTTGCCTTAGTCCTGCTAAGTCTATAGGCCTGCGGTTCAAGTCCGTTGAAATTTCGATGGTTATCAGCCCTTCTATTTTACTTGCCTCAATCAATCTCAGTATAATAGCCATACTTTTAACAAGTATCTTCTTTTTTTCAAAGTCTTACCTCTTTTTCAAGAAAAACCCCCTGAACTCCCTCCCCAACACAAAGATAATGGGTATCTCAGCAGAAAGTCTCAACAAAACTAAACTCTCTTGAAAAAGAGGGCCCTTCGCAATAAAAGTCCTCAAGGCTCTCGCCTCTTTATCTATCGTTTCCTTGATTATTGCTACCTATCTAGATTTCCAGACCCTGAAAATTACATTCTCACTATGAATTAACAACACCCCAACAAATCTATCATTAAAATTTCTGTACGACCAATACTTCCTAGTCTTTTTACCCGTAGCACTTTATGTAACTTGATCTATAATGGAATTTTCTTACTACTACATGAGAGAAGATCCAAAGAGAACTGCTTTCTTCCGCCTTCTAACTATCTTTCTTTTAAAAATGCTTATACTTACCTGCTCTAAAAGCCTTTTTTTAATTTTTCTAGGCTGGGAAGGAGTAGGCTTCTTATCTTTCCTTCTTATAAGATGATGAACCACTCGAAATGACGCAAGAAGCTCCGCCCTAGAAGCTGTAATATATAACCGAATAGGTGATATTGGTCTCATTACTTTTATGGCACTTTCTGCCCTCCTTTTTAAATCTTGAAAACTAAAAGAAATTTTATTTATGGATTTATCTTCAAGCCAATTTCTTCCCTTCCTTCTCTTCGGTTTAATTCTAGCCGCCGCTGGCAAGTCGGCTCAATTTGGGTTACACCCCTGACTGCCCGCTGCAATGGAGGGCCCAACTCCGGTCTCCGCCCTACTTCATAGTTCTACAATGGTGGTTGCTGGGGTTTTCTTACTTATTCGAACAAGAGACCTCTTAACTTTAAGGAGAAGATTCCAAACAATGACACTCCTTCTAGGAGGAACTACCGCTTTATTTGCCGCAACCACTGCAATTGCTCAGCATGATATAAAGAAGATTATTGCTTACTCTACTACAAGACAATTAGGACTAATGGTTATTGCTCTAGGGCTTGGTAGCCCACTTCTTGCATTCTTTCACATTTGTACTCATGCCTTCTTCAAGGCTATGCTGTTTCTTTGCTCGGGAAGAATAATCCATAGACTAAGAGACGAACAAGACCTCCGGAAGATGAGAGGGCTAAGAAACCTACTCCCCATAACTTCCGCTTGTCTAACCCTAGGAAGTCTTGCCCTAATGGGGACTCCCTTCTTAGCAGGCTTTTACTCCAAGGACCTAATCTTGGAGGCTGCAAAAGCTAGCCTGTTAAACACACTTGGTTTAATTTTAGGCCTAGTCGCCACTCTCCTAACTGCAGCATATAGTTTTCGCATAATTTATTTCTGCTTCCTAGCAAACCCCTCCATTAATTCTTTGTCTCCAATAAGAGAAGAGAACACAAACTTAACTAAAGCACTTTTACGACTTTCAGGAGGAACAATTGTAAGAGGATGATTTTTTTCCAAATTTATCCTTCTCCCCCCATCCTTTACTATCACTACACTGTCCAAGAGAATGCCTTTAATCGTAACCCTCCTAGGAACTTTCCTCCTCTTAACTTTTCTCTCATTCTTGACTTCCTCTCCTTTAATAAATAAGACCTACAAAACACTTTCCAGACAATGGTTCTTCACCACCATAACACACTCAATAGCTACTTTATTCACTTTTTCCTCTTCTTTATTTTTCGCTACTCGGACTCTAGATCGTGGGTGACAAGAAAAAATTGGCCCCCAAGGCGTCGGCCTAATTTCTACTTCCCTAACAAAGATTAATCAAACCGGTCAAAGCGGGCTTATAAAGCGATACATAATTTCCTCCACACTTTCTATTTTGGTACTAATTATAGTATCAGCATTAATCACGTCATAACTAAATAGCTCGTATCACTTTGCTCTCTACTCCCCGAGAAATTATTAAAGCTCCAACTAAAGCAACAAGCAAAATAAAAACCCCTACGATTACAAGCACACCTCCAATATCATAAAAAGTTCTTCTGCCCAAAAGCCTCTCTCCACTTACCAAACAATCAAAAGTATTGGCTAGATCTTGGAAATTATCAAAAGATAAGAAAACTCAAGAAGAAAAGAATATCGACAAGCCTATTACTTCCCTTAATTTCCTCACAGAGGGAAACCGCTCAGCCGAAATTGCTCTTGAATAAGCAAAAACTACTAACATTCCTCCCATATAAACGATTAGCAAAACTAAAGCAATAAACGATCCGCCTAAAAGGCTCAAAACAACACAACCGGAGATGGACACAATAACAAGACCTAGAGCAGAGTAATAAGGAGACAATCTATAAAAAACTAATGTTCTTCCAACTAGCATAAAAACTAAAAATATATATAGTACCATTATTATATATAAGAAAGAATTATGGCAGGCCCATTACGAAAGGAACACCCAATCTTCCGAATACTCAAAAAAACCTTTGTTGACCTTCCACTCCCCTCCAACCTCTCCATCTGGTGAAAATTTGGCTCTCTCCTTGGACTGTGCTTAATTGTTCAAATATTAACTGGTTTATTTCTTGCAATGCACTACACCGCAGATGTAAAATTAGCATTCTCTTCAGTCAGCCATATTTGCCGAGACGTTAATTACGGTTGACTTCTCCGAAAAGTTCATGCTAAAGGAGGCTCTGTCTTTTTCATCTGTATGTATTGCCACATAGGCCGAGGACTCTACTATGGCTCTTATAACAAGATGGAAACTTGAAATATTGGAGTTATTTTATTCCTAGTAACAATTTTAACTGCTTTTATGGGTTATGTCTTACCATGAGGACAAATGTCCTTTTGAGCAGCAACTGTAATAACAAACCTTGTATCAGCCGTTCCTTATATAGGAACAACATTAGTCCAATGGCTCTGAGGGGGATTTTCAGTAGACAAAGCTACTTTAACCCGATTTTTTGCTTTCCATTTCCTCTTCCCATTCATAATAGCGGCTCTAGCTATTATCCATCTTGTCTTTCTCCACAGTAGAGGAGCCAAAAATCCCGTTGGGTTAAAAAGAAACTATGATAAGTCCCCATTCCACACCTACTACACCACAAAGGACACAGTAGGCTTTATAGCTCTAATTACGGGATTATTAAGCCTGGCCCTCATATTTCCTGGGGCCCTCTCTGACCCTGAGAACTTTATTCCTGCTAACCCCTTAGTTACTCCCCCCCACATACAACCAGAATGATACTTTTTATTTGCGTACGCAATCCTCCGCTCCATTCCTAAAAAGCTCGGAGGAGTAATTGCCCTAGTAGCTGCTATCCTAGTTCTATTTGTAATGCCTTTCCTGCACACATCCAAGAAAGAATCAAGCTCTTTTCGTCCTCTTTCCCAAACCACTTTTTGAATTCTTGTAGCAACATTTCTTATCTTAACTTGAATAGGAAGACAACCCGTAGAATACCCTTATGTAGCTCTTGGACAAATAGCTTCTATTGCCTATTTCAGAATCTTCATTTTTGTGTTCCCAATGGTCTCTATGATAGAAAACAAGATAATCTTTTCCTAGCAAAGGTAGCTTAACTGCTCAAAGCACAGCACTGAAAATGCTCCAAAGGGGGTTAAAGTCCCTCCCTTAGCAGCCGATTTGGTCCTAGTCCCAACTTTAGCTATTTTCAAACTGCCACATGCAAGCTAATTAGCAGACCAGTGAAGTATCCCTCCTTCCTCGGTTTACCTATAGAGACAACCATGAAGAAGATCCCAGGTATCAGGCCCAAACAACCAAGCCGACCACACCTAGTAAATTCACCACAACTGCAGTGCTAGACATTAGACAATTAGGGTAACCTAGATCTAGTTAAAAAACACCAAGGGGGTAAAATACGTGCCAGCCACCGCGGTTATACGTATTCCCTAAAGCTAAACTACAACGGTTAAAAGGATGGTTAAAATAGTCTATTTTAGTTATTGCCCCAAGCCAGCGGTAGAAAGCTAATCTCGGGAGAATTTTTCGAAACTAATCTTTAAATTTGATGCCATGAAACCTAAGCCCTAAACCAGGATTAGATACCCTGTTATACTTAGAAGTTAACTACCTTAAACACCAGAGAACTACGAACCTAAAGTTTAAAACTCAAAGGACTTGGCGGTTTTCCACACCTCCCTGGAGGAGCTTGCCATTAAACCGATAATCCACGTTATACCTCACCAACTCTTGTAAACCACAGCTTGTATACCATCGTCGTAAGTCTACTTCCTAAGAAAGTTGACAAAAAGAAAATCTTCCAGACGTCAGATCGAGGTGCAGCTCATGAGTTGGGAATCGGTGAGCTACAATGTTTCAGCCAACCAGTGGAAAGAAAAATGAAAACTTTTTTGAAATTGGATTCAGCAGTAAAAATCAGCAGAAAATGATACTGAAGTGAGCTCTGGAATGCGTACACATCGCCCGTCACTCTCGCCCAGCTAACTTTTAGTAAGGGGAGAAAAGTCGTAACATAATAGGCATATCGGAAGATGTGCCTGGAAAATGCCCCTATAGTTGAAATCTACAACAAAAGCTTTTCACGCTTTAAGTTTGAGTTAAAACCTCAATAGGAGTATGCCTTGAAAGCTTGGAGATTAAGCAGTTGGTCTTGTAAATCAGAAGGGAGGGTTAAATCCCCTCTCAAGGCTACTAACTACAGGACGCATCACTGCCTTACCCTCCCTCCTCTCGTCGTTCGGGGTCTCTCCAGGGTTCTCCATAGGGGGGGACCATAGGGGGGTATTATCCTTTCACTACCTTACCCTCCCTCCTCTCGTCGTTCGGGGTCTCTCCAGGAAATTGTAATTTTTAACTAATAATCGCTACTCTCTGGGTTCCTCTTTTGTCCACTTTTTACCAAAAAAAACACAACGTCACTTTTTAAAAAATCACAAACGAACATTTATATATTATATATAGAGAATGATTCCAGAAGATAGTTTAATTAGAACCGCAGCTTTGGGAGTTGCAAGTATAGGTGAAACTCCTATTCTTCTGACTTTTAAAGAGATGGGAATCGAACCCACAACTAAGAAGTCAAAGTTCTTTGTTTTCCCGACTAAACTACTCTTTACTGGGTGGTAGCTAAATGAAAAGGCGTTTGGCCGTTAACCAAAAGATAGTAGGATAAAAACCTACCCGTCCAGGCTGAAATAGCAAAGTGGTTAATGCATGAGACTTAGGATCTCCTATCGAAGGTTCAAATCCCTCTTTCAGCTTGTAGTTTCTAAGATTTAAACTTAGAGCTTTTGCTTGCAAAACAAATATTTTTCTGTTAAACTAAAACCACAAGGACTTAAGTTAACTAAACTGGTAGCCTTCAAAGCTTTTAATAAGAATGAAACTTTCTTAGTCCTTGGGCTTTGTAGTGTAAACAACATTTAGGATTGCAAATCCTAAGATGCAGTTAGTCACTGCCAAAGCTTCAAGATAATCCGATTTGCACGAATGTCAACTCTGTGTAAGAGAGGGGCTTTCTAACTAGCTATATCTTGTATATATATAATACGTTGACACTTTTAAGTAGAGTAAGCTAAGTGTTAAGCTTTTGGGCTCATACCCCAAAAATGGAAGGATAAAAACCTCCCTCTACTTATTTCCCAGAAGTCACTGGAATTTAACCAGTAATTTTGGCCTGACAACCCAAAGTTATAGCTTTAACTAGACCTCTCAATTATAAGTAAGATGACTGAGAGATTAAGTGGTGGATTGTAAATCCATAAACAAAGGTTAAAATCCTTTTCTTACTAATTTAACTCTATGAATACATCAGTATCTCTGACTTCCAATCAGAAAGTCTTAGTGAAAGCCTAAGATAGAGTAGCTAAAGTAGCAAAGCGGTCAATGCAGAAGGCCTAAGACTTTCTTATCAAAGGTTCAACTCCTTTCTTTAGCTATGACCTATATTTTTAGTACTTTAGAGCTGGTCTCCTTTTTAATTCCAGTCCTGCTTGCTGTTGCTTTTTTAACCTTAGTAGAACGAAAGGTTCTAGGTTATATGCAACTTCGCAAGGGCCCCAATATAGTAGGACCGTATGGTCTTTTACAACCTTTTGCAGATGGACTTAAGCTTTTTATAAAGGAGACATTAAAGCCATCTACTGCCTCGCCATATCTCTTTTTTTTATCCCCTCTGCTTTTTTTAAGTTTAGCTCTTATCCTTTGAAAATTCATGCCTGTCTGTACCCCAACTATTAATTTACAGCTCTCCCTTCTTTTAGTTTTAGGCCTTTCTAGACTTTCCGTCTACGCCCTTTTAGGATCAGGATGAGCTTCAAAATCAAAGTATTCTTTATTAGGCGCAATACGAGCTGTAGCCCAAACGATTTCATATGAAATAAGCCTAGCCTTAATATTACTTTCAATAATACTGCTAGTAAGAAGATTTAACCTAACATATATAATGAATAACCAAGAATTTTCTTGATTTGCCTTTTCCTGTCTCCCTCTGTTTTACATTTGATTTGTTTCAACCCTTGCAGAGACAAACCGAGCTCCTTTTGACTTAACTGAAGGAGAATCAGAAATAGTTTCAGGCTATAAAGTTGAATACGCAGGAGGCCCCTTTGCCTTATTTTTTATTGCCGAATATGCCAAAATTATTATAATGAATCTTTTTTCAGTCGTACTATTCCTCGGAGGCCCTTCACCCTTTAAAGATATTTTTCCCTTAAAAGTTATTACTATAAGGCTAAAGACTACGTTTCTAGTATTTTTTTTCTTATGGGTACGAGCAGCATACCCCCGATTTCGCTATGATCAACTGATGTTTTTAACTTGAAAGAGTTACTTACCTTTTGCAATAGGAGCACTATGCGCAGTTATAACCTTTGTATTGTTATTTAACATAGGCCTTCCTTTATTTTAACTCGAGCTTGCTCCTAAAAGAAAAGGTGTCTAGCTGATAATTAGATTATTAAGGGTTAAATTCCCTTCAAGCTCTATGCGTCGAACAACTTCTTTATTCCTCTTCTTTACTGTTCTTTTCGGAACTGCAATTGTAGTATCAACTGAAAAATGATTTATAATCTGAGTAGGCTTAGAACTGAGAACCCTAGCCCTTGTCCCCCTTTTATGCTCTAAATTCTCCCCTCGTAAAATAGAGGCCGCTATAAAGTATTTTCTTATACAAGCCCTAAGCGCCGCTCTTCTTCTAAAAGGTGCACTTATTCAAGCTTGAAGAACAGGTTCCTGATCTATCCTTGAGCCAGTAAAAACCATTACTGCCTTATCTTTATCAGTTGCTCTTGCCTTTAAGCTAGGCCTTGCTCCTTGCCACTTCTGATTCCCAGACGTCCTTCAAGGCCTTCCATTCAGCCAAGGATTAATTATTTCCACATGACAAAAGATAGCCCCATTAATAATCTTGTTTACCTTTTCTACACTTATATTTCCTTCCATTATTATCTTAATGGGCCTTCTTTCTATTCTTGTAGGCGGGTGAGGAGGACTAAACCAGACCCAAATGCGGAAGATATTAGCTTTTTCCTCAATTGGCCATATGGGGTGGCTAGCAATCACTTCCATATACTCCCCGAAAGCCGCAATAGTCATGTTAATAATTTACCTCGTGATAAAAACTTCTCTTTTCCTTCTCTCTGACCTCTTAAAGATTTCAACCTTGGGCCACCTAAAAATAGCCTCCCAACTCTCCCCAACTAGGGCTTCACTCTTAATTCTTATAATCCTCTCCCTCGGAGGACTCCCCCCTCTCACTGGATTTATTATAAAGTTCACCGCTCTTTACTCACTTATAGGAAAAGGCTTCATCTTTCTTTCCTCCTTTTTAATAGTAGGAAGCCTTCTAAGTCTTTTCTTTTATCTACGAATAGCATTTAACGCCAGCCTTCTGTTATTTCCCCACCATATCTTAGGCTTAACTGCTTGGCGAAACTCCCACCTAAAAGTTTCCTTTAGTCTAAAGACATGAGCTATCTCTAGATTATTTATTTTAAGAACTATCGGCACTCCTCTCACCCTCCCGCTATATATGATTATATAAAAGTTATTAACCAAGGCTTCTCATATATATTTAAACTCTCAAACTATTCTTTAGAAAAAACACTTACCTTAATACTAGTAGATTCATTCGAAATACAGAAAAGACCGTTAAAAAAGTACCGAAAGGGAATGTTGAAATAAAATTTTAACCCCAACTAAACAAAGGAAAGATTACCCCTTTTACCTCGTGTATAATGGATTGACGAGAAGACAGATAAAATTTTCTTCTCCCGAAACTAGGCGAGCTAACCTTAACTTCTCTTTAGGAGAAGATTCCCCCTGTTGCAATAGTGGGTAAAAAGTTAAGGTTAGATGTTATATGCTAATCGCGCCTAGCGATAGCTGGTTTCTCGGGAAATTAGTTTAAGTTAAGCCTTCTTCTTAAACCTAAATATACTTAATTTTATAAATTGTATCTTTAATTTAACTAAGATAGGTTAGGATAATAGGGACAAGCTTGTTATCCAACTTGGAAACCCCCATTTTATTTAGCTAAAGTCAACAATTATTTGAAATAGTTTTAACCTTACCAGTAGGCCTAGAAGCAGCCACCTCCAAAGAAAGCGTTAAAGCTCCCCTACTAGATTCTAGACTATAAAATTTTTGGCTATCCCCTCTGATGCTATCTAAGATTACCGAGACCTTTTTTAATAAAAGAGATTATGTTAATATGAGTAAGGCTTGTTTCATTTGAGACTTATACGATCTTAACTTTGGAGGAAAAACAATTTAACTAAAAACTAAGTTTTTACTACCGTCTTCCAACTCAGGAGAAACAGCTCAGAAGAAGAGATAAGAAGGAACTCGGCAAATATAGATTTCGCCTGTTTACCAAAAACATCGCTCTCTGGATAAAATTAATATAGAGAGTCCTGCCTGCCCAGTGACTAGAAGTTAAACGGCCGCGGTATCTTGACCGTGCGAAGGTAGCATAATCATTTGTCTCCTAAATAGAGACTAGTATGAATGGCAAGACGGAATTTTACTGTCTCCTTATCTTCCTCCCGAATTTCACATTTTCGTGAAGAGGCGAGAATATTTTCGTTAGACGAGAAGACCCTGTCGAGCTGCAGCAAGGTTCAGTGCTTTTTTCATTTCTCCTACCTTACTAATTTATTTTGTTAGGAATAGTAGAAACTTAAAGACTCTAACTAGCTTTGGTTGGGGCAACCACGGAGAAAGAGAATCCTCCGTTATCTATAGTTTACAGACTTAAAATTAGAGACACCCCTCTAAAATTACACAAGTAAGAGTATGATCCACTACGGTGATCAAAGGAAAAAGTTACCGCAGGGATAACAGCGTTATCTTCTCTAAGAGTCCATATTGACGAGAAGGTTTGCGACCTCGATGTTGGATCGGGACATCCTAAGGGTGCAGAAGCTTTTAAGGGTTGGTCTGTTCGACCATTAAAGTCCTACGTGATCTGAGTTCAGACCGGCGAGAGCCAGGTCAGTTTCTATCTACGTTTATTCCTTTCTTAGTACGAAAGGACCAGAAAGGAGGTGCCAATGCAGAAAATGTAAGCACTAATTTTAATTAAAAAC